TGACACATTATTTGTACATAATATCTCAATCTCAACAATTAAGTTCTTTTTTTGATATTGATTGGGCGGAAAATTGGAGATATATGGTGAATTCCTTACATATTGTAAATACAATAAATTAAGAAGTCAGAAAGTTATCCAAATTTGAACGTGGAATCAATTAGTTTCAACAATTCATTAATTTGAACTAAAAACCTTATATATGCCCTTCCCGAGAAAGATAAAAATTTTTCATTATTGTAAAGGTCGATGGGGAGTCTTATTTTCCCCACCACCTAAATTTGAGTTAAAATATACTAAAAAGAAATAAAAAATTTTGTATTTTTTTCTTTAATTCTTTTTTTTTATTCAGAAAACTGAAGAATTCTTTTATAAGATTAAGGGTCTATTTCATATTGATTAGAATATGGACTACCAATTGAGTAACTATTGATATTAACAAATTACTGAGCCCATTTTTTAACTCAAATCCATTCCGATTATTCCCATATTTTAGGACTTATTTGTTTGTCGTACAAAAAAACTTTTTGAATTTCCAGTAGAAAGAGATTTCCCTAATGACAAAGCTTTTAACGCCGCCCAATATCCTTTCCTTTTCCAAATATTTTTACGAATACGCTTTTTTGATATCGAAGTACGTTTTTTTGGAACTGCCATTTAAAAGTTACTCATTGTTATAGTTGGATGTGAAAGACATCTATTGTTCAAAACGAATTCTTATTTCTTATTCATTATCTCTTTTTTCTCTAAATAAGATTCTCTTCATAAAAAAGAAATATATATATGTCAAAGATCCGTGAAAATTGGAGCAAAAATTACTCGAAATAAGAAAATTTTGATTCCATACCCTAGTCATAAAACCAAAAATTTTTGGTTTGGAACTCTTAGTTCTCGTTGTTTATCTCTAAAAGTTATGTCTTTAGAATCTTCTAAATAAAACTTAATAAAATAAAACTAAATAAAGAACCTAAAAGACCTTTCTTTTCCTCATTCTATACATGTAATAAAATACCTCAAAGGATTGTAAACTTTTGCCTAATAAATTGAGTCTTTTTTTAGTCAAACTTAAGAAAAAATACACCTAAATTCAATAATTCAATTTTAAAAGTCGAATGACACTTGTAAGAAATCTGTTAAAAGATACGTGGTTTGATAAAAAAATATCTCAGTCATTTTTTATCCTTTCTCGATAAAAAAAGTTCATTTTAGATCTATAATCTTCTAAACTTTACTAATAAATCGTTTTGATTGAAATGCAAAACAATCAATCCCATAATGAATTAGTTAACGAGTTGAAATAAACTAACTAAAATAAAGAGCTTTTATTTCATTAGACCGATGACCTTAGTTAATCCTATAATTCATATCGGCATCAAGTACTTTTTTTAGCCTAAATTTTTATCCTTGTTCTACGAATATAAATTATTATTACGATAAATTATCGTAATAATAATTTATATTTTGATTTTCCTATTATAAGTATTCGTTTTTATATGTCACTTGGTCATATCATTTGACCAATTGTAACTTCTTGTTTTGAACATTTGAACGATTTTGAAAAGACTCAGAATAAATACTTATAAAATTTTTAAATAAGTTAGTGCATATCTTGATTTTTTATTGACTTTTTTGAAAGAGGTAAGATCCGGTGAATCGGAAACAATTAATTAAGAATAAAAAACTTTTTTTATGGAACAGACATATCAATATGCGTGGATAATACCTTTTCTTCCACTTCCAGTTCCTATGTTAATAGGGTTGGGACTTCTTCTTTTTCCGACGGCAACAAAAAGTCTTCGTCGTATGTGGGCTTTTCAGAGCGTTTTATTGTTAAGTATAGTCATGATTTTTTCCATGAATCTGTCTATTCAGCAAATAAATAGCAGTTCTGTCTATCAATATGTATGGTCTTGGATTATCAATAATGATTTTTCTTTAGAATTCGGATACTTGATTGATCCACTTACTTCTATTATGTCAATATTAATCACTACTGTTGGAATTATGGTTCTTATTTATAGTGATAATTATATGTCTCATGATCACGGATATTTGAGATTTTTTGCTTATATGAGTTTTTTCAGTACTTCCATGTTGGGATTAGTTACTAGTTCAAATCTGATACAAATTTATATTTTTTGGGAATTAGTTGGAATATGTTCGTATCTATTAATAGGATTTTGGTTCACACGACCTGTTGCAGCAAAGGCTTGTCAAAAAGCGTTTGTAACTAATCGTGTTGGCGATTTTGGTTTATTATTAGGCATTTTAGGATTTTATTGGGTAACGGGGAGTTTCGAATTTCGTGATTTATTCCAAATATTCAATAACTTGATTTCTAATAATGAGGTCAATTTTGTATTTGTTACTTTGTGCGCTGTTCTATTATTTGCCGGTGCGATTGCTAAATCTGCACAATTTCCCCTTCATGTATGGTTACCTGATGCAATGGAAGGACCGACTCCTATTTCGGCCCTTATACATGCTGCTACGATGGTAG